TCTTGAAGTACTATTTCTGCATCTCCCTGACCAAATCCACCCACATTAGGATTACTCGTTAATGGTTGATCCAATTTTATGGATTCACCCTCTGAAACAAGAACTTCTGGTCCCGGAGGGATAATATCAACCACTTCACGTCCATCCGATGGATCTGTTATGGTTATTTCATACCCCCCTTTTTCTTTTCGTATGATTTTACTTACTATGCCCGCCCCTGTAGCATTATAAACTGTATTGTTACTCTTGCTTCCGTCGGGATAAATCTGTCCCCTTCCTCTATTCCCCCCTACATATATAGGATATTTTAAGAAGTGAACATCTTTCTTAGTAGCGGGGTCGGGGGAAAGAATAGGAAAGGTGATTTCACTATATTTCTGACCGGGGACAGGCCCTATCACAAGAATATTTTGTTTATTAGGGCGATAGCTCTGAAAAGACAAATTGCCTATCTTTTCTTTCATCTCGGGAGAAATACGATCGGGAGGAGCTAATTCAAACCCCTCCGGTAAAATAAGAACAGCCCCCACATTCAAACCCCCTTTCTTACCATTAGCAAGAACTTGTTTCACTTGCTTATCATAAGGAATTCGAACAACTGCTTCAAATACAGTATCAGGGAGTACCGCCTGTGGAACCTCAATATCCACGGGCTTATTAGCTAAATGGCAGTTGGCACATACAATACGCCCAGTTGCTTCTCGTGGATTTTCATAACCCTGCTGCGCAAAAATGGGATATGCACTTGAAATGGATGTCCGAGTTATGATATATATCATGAGTGATACGGAAATAGATCGAGTAATATGTTCCTTTATCCAAGAAAAAGTCTTTCTAGTTTGCATGGTCTAATCATTGATCCGAAAATTTCTACAATAAATTTGGCAGGTCTCTAGTATAGTTCCCTGTCCACGATTCTGCTATTTATTGGAATCATTTTACTAGAATACTATAGTATAAGTATACTATGAAAATAGTATGAAAATCGCCTGTTTTTAATACTTCTGTAGAACTACAAAGTCAGAAACATTCTAATTGGATTAATATCGGCGGATCTTTTATCAATCATTCATTGAATGATAAATAACTACAAGTGACGGAGATACACGATTTAAATAATGAAAAATCCAATATTTAAAAATAGTATCGAGAATAACTGGAAAAGTGGAAACAAGACCAGATATAATTTGATCATTATGACCAAATCCAAAATCTTTGTAGACAGAACCAATCATTAGTTCCCAACCATGGGGTGAATGAAATCCGATACATAAATCGGTTAATAAAAGAATCAAAAAAGCTTTGACTGTATCACTTAAGTTATATAGGAATTCTTGAGTCCAAGAGTTAAGAATAACAAGTTCTTGATTACCTAAAATAGAATAACCGGTTAGAATAACAAAACAGATTAGATTTGTTGAGAAGTGCAAAATCGTATGGATACGATCCTCATTGTGTATCTTGATTAATTGGATCGTTTCTTTGTGGATTTCTATAGGAAGCTTTTGTAGATGTGTCTCCGAGTATTCCTTGATCATTTCTTCCAAGAAGAGGATTTCCTCTAATTCTATGAACTTTTCTAGAAAACTTTTTTCTTGCATATCATTCAAAAAATTTTCGGATTGACCCGTATTCGACCAACTAGTAACCCAAGATTCCATACTTTTAGTAAATGAGAGAGAAATCCACCAGGGCAGAAATACTATAGATGCAAGATACAAAAGAGGAGTGAATGCTTTCTTTTTTGCCATTTTTAACCTGTGAATTTTTAATTAACCCACTTCATTTGTCGACTCTATGTGATCCAATATTTCTTTCAAACCAAACATGAGTTCTAGACAAGGTATCAAACCTATGAATCTATTTTCTTTGTGATTTTGTTTGAATCTAGAAAGAATACAGAAATAGACTAAGACTCCACTTGGAATTCGACTGAAGAAATAATACAAAATTGTGTTTCCAGATATCTCAATTCATCAAATTCCAAACAAAACACGTGTCTCCTTTCGATCAATGAACAAAAGAAGTCCTTTAAGGAATTAATATTGTTGAGATTTGGAGACGTAAAGAACTCTTTTTCTATCAAAATATCCAATATTTCAAAAAAATTCCAAGGAGTTTCCATAGTCAAGAATAGAATAATTGAGAGAAAGATATTGTGATGATCAAAAAATCGATTGACAAAAAGAAAAGAATTTACAAGATATGATTTATCTGCATCTAAAGTATCACTTAGTTATAGAAAAAACAAGATTCTTGTATTTTTCCCTCCTGCGGAGGAAGCATTCGTTCTTCAGCCCAATCCCTTTCTCAAAAGACTTCAATTGGTACGCGCAAGAAATAGGCCAATTCCGCGGCTTTTTGTTCAATTTCTCGTGGAGTCAAATTCTCATCAGTACGGGTCAACGGAATAGCCCCCCGGCCTCTGATGTCCATATAAAGGATACGGCGAGCATAAATACCCTCTTTAACTTCTATTCTAACGGATTGAATATCTTTTATACGGAATCGGAGGAATATGCGACGATTTTTTCCAGGAAATCCCCACCGAAAAATACACACCATTCCTTCCTTTCTATCGAATTGATCATAACCACTACCTACATTCCAGGAAATTGTGCACCACAAGTAGGAACTAATAAAGAGACCTGCGATCCCGTAGAAAGACATCACGATCCCTTGTGGAAAAAAAAGGATTTGCTGAGACGGAACAAAAGATATCAAATTTCTACCAAGATAACTGGAAGTTCCAACCAATAAGAATCCTAATGAACCTAAAAAAACGATAAGCGCCCAGCAAAAATTACTTAGTTTTCGAGACCCCGTTATAAGTTCTATCCATATATGTTCTGATCGCCAACTCATACTTGATCCGATTGCATTTTATTGGAATTGAGAGAATACCCCAAATGGTTTTGACTTTACTTTTTTGTTTCCGAATGAACTTTCATCAACTAGCACTAGTTTAATGTGAACTAGCACTAGTTTGATGGGAACCTTTAGGAGTAATTCCTCAAATTGGTTAGATCTAAAATAATAACACACCCTTCCTATGATCCCAATATACAGATATACATATAGATCCGCCAACTTTACATTTTTGGTATCCAGCAGTCCTGATCTATTTCAAACTAGCTGGAATTCAGTTACCCATAGATCATTTTCTGCAGGCATAAGAGCTTTTTCCTTTATGCTTTATGTTCGTCAGAAATCACATGTTCTACCTTATTTCCCGAAATAAATATATGGGTTATGCTACAAGTCTAAGTTTCAAAAAAACGGATGAGATTGGGTCCCCTCAGATCTAACCAATCTTGTTTTTTTGAACATGAAGAAATAAAGAAGCCATTGCAATTGCCGGAAATACTAGGCCTACTAAAGGCACAAAAATAGAGGGAAATTGGAAAGTTGTCATAAAATGGGTACCTCGATTTACTATTTGTACCTGTTCTTATTGTTTTTAATATCATATTTATTATTTATACTAATTATAATTAATAATTGTAATTAGTATGAATTCGTAGTTATTATGAATTCATTCAATTTGAAAATTCTTATTACAGATATAAGTATCTAATTGAGTATATAGAATAAGTCCAAGGAATGTAGAACGCAAAAAATGGACTTATTCGTCTATCTACATGAAAGATACATATGATAATTCATTTGATTATTTTTCTTCATTTCTTTGTGTTTTGTTATTGTCTTCGAATTTAATATTAATAGGAGTTTCTTACAAATTATTGAAAGATTCATTAGAATGCGGCACAACCGGGATTTTTAGTGAAAATAGGATTTTCGGGGGATGAAGAAAGATACAAAACCATACATCTATTTTTTTCTATATTTGAATTGGATTCTATACCTAAGACAAAATTCGTTTTATTTGCCTAATTTCACGAAAGGAAGAACTCGTGTTTTTATCTTGTTGATAGAGACTTCTTAATTAGTAATCGGGAATTCAGGTAAAAAAAAGAGTTATCCACCACTTTTTATTCTTTTTACAATTAGATCTTAGGTCACCAAAGAAAACTTCATTCTTAGTTACTTTGATTCCGATAAGCAAACTACTTGTTTGCTACAAATAATTGAACCTAGTGCATTGAATTGGAATTCAAGGGAAAGAAGGCGTGGAGCTTAAATAACTCACTCAGAACACTTTTTAAAAGATTACGTGGTACGATTAGGTCAAATAAGCCCTTCTGGAATAAATATTCAGAAGCTTGTGAACCTTCGGGTATCGTTTTATTCAATGTTTGTTCAATTACTCTTTTACCCGCAAATGCAATGTAGGAATTTGGTTCTGCAATAATAATATCTCCCAACATACCAAAACTAGCTGTTACCCCGCCGGTAGTAGGAGATGTAAGGATTGATACATACAATAACTTTTTATTTGATTGGTAATCATATAAGGCAGACGAGATTTTAGCCATTTGCATCAAGCTCAAACTTCCTTCTTGCATGCGCGCCCCCCCCGAAGCGCACACTATAATAAGAGGTATAAATTGATTGGTAGCGTACTCAATCAAACGGGTTATTTTCTCCCCGACTACGGAGCCCATACTACCCCCCATAAATTTAAAATCCATAACCCCAATTGCTACGGGAATACCATTTAGTTGACCTACGCCTGTTTGAACAGCCTCGGTTAATCCTATGTTTCTTTGATAAAAATCAATACGATCTTTATAAGTCTCCTCCTCCGAATGAAATCCAATGGGATCCCCGGAGACCATGTCTTCATCCATAGGATCCCAAGTACCGGGGTCGATCAAAACTTCGATTCTTTCTGAACTACTCATTTTCAAATGATATCCACATTGTTCACAAATATTAATTTGTGATTTCAAAAGTTTCTTATAATTTAATCCATAACAATTTTCGCATTGAACCCACAACTGCTTGTATTTTTGAGTTTCATCGAGATCGCTAGCTCTTAGAGTTAAATCACTACTCTTCGCGCGGGTTCGTATACTGGGTTCACTACTAGTTTTACG